TTTTTTCTTTTATGTTTACGAAAAAAAGGAAATGTGAAATTATTGAGTAGTCTACTTCCCCTCAAATGATGAATCCCCTGAAAGGAATATTTTTGGACTCGTAAAGGTAAAGGATTTCTTTGTCTATATAGTGTATTGTTCCATTCGATCTTTTTTAGGTCTCTACTCACCTCGATGGTTATGTGCCATGATATTTCTTGAAGCATATATGCGATAGATAAGCTCCCGTAACCATGCCATATTCGCTTGCGCTTGCCTGAACAGATTTCCTTTCTCAAAGAAATGGAATGTCTAATTCCACAAAAAGTCTTTTTTAACGAGGTATAACTAACTATTCCTATATTATCTGTTACGGAATCGACCATGGATCAATTCCCCTTTTCTTCCATTTTTAAGTCTTGAATGCACCCATAATTCTGAGCTTCATGTTCCTCCTCCCAAGATACATGTCAGAGCCGGGGGCATCCCAATCAGATTAAATGGGATGACAGTTTCTCAGTCCAAATCTGTTCAATGAAAATTTCGATCAAATCACACATCGCAATATACTAGGCCCTCTAATTCCCTAAGGGGCTTATCTAAAAGATTCGCAATATAACTAGGAAGACGTTTCAAATACCACACATGAGTCACTGGACATGTCAGTTTGATGTATCCCATTTGGTACCTTCGTATCCGAGAATCAACAAATTCCACTCCGCATTCTTCACAAAATTTCGGATCTTCTTTTTCAGTCCCAATCCCTCGGTAATTTCCACAAGCACAAATCCCACTTTTTATAGGTCCAGAAATTCTTTCACAAAACAATCCATCTTTCTCCGGTTTATTAGTTTTATAATGAAAAGTATAGGGTTTTGTCACCTCTCCAACTATCTCTCCATTGGGTAGAATTTTTTTTGCCCAAGCCCTGATTTGTTGAGGGGAAACTGGTCCAATTCGAAGTTGTTGATGTTTATACTGGTCGATCATAGAATAGAAATTCTGATTCATTTAGATCAAGCTTCCTTCCTATCCATCTGGAAGTTCTTTTCAGATACAAGGAAATGATTCAGTTCCAGGGACAAAGATCGTAGTTCTCGAACGAGCAATCGAAAAGATTCTGGAGCACCTTCTGGGTTAGGTACTGTTGCTCCGATAATCGTAGCACCAAGTACTTCTTGACGAGCTCTAATATGATCAGATTTATAAGTAAGCATCTCTTGTAAAATATGAGCAACACCAAATCCCTCTAGAGCCCAAACTTCCATTTCTCCTACTCTTTGTCCCCCTTGTTTTGCCCTCCCTCTAAGGGGTTGTTGTGTAACAAGTGCATAATGCCCACTGGAGCGTCCATGGATTTTATCATCAACTTGATGAATTAATTTTAGGATATAAGACTTTCCTATTAGAACAGGTTGTTCAAAAAGATCTCCTGTTCTTCCATCAAATATTCTGCTTTTTCCCGGATATTCGGGTTCAAATACCCATGGATTTTTTGTTTTCTTACTGGCTTCATATAATTCAGAAAACACTAGTTTTCTTGAGGCCTCTTGCTCATATCTCTCATCAAAGGGTCCTATTCTATAATGTTTCTTTAGCATATCCCCCGCTAACCCGAGCGAACATTCAAATATCTGTCCCACATTCATTCGTGAGGGGACTCCTAATGGATTGAATACCATATCAACAGGCGTTCCATCTTGCAAATAGGGCATACCTTGTCTAGACAAAATCTTAGAAATTATACCCTTATTCCCATGCCTTCCAGCTACTTTATCACCTACTTTGATTTCACGTTTCTGTGAAATATATACACGAATCTTTTCTGGATTATAATTGGAAACCCCCTTTCTATGGATCCATCTCACATCAATAACTCGACCCCTTCCCCCTATAGGTAGTCTTAGAGAAGTTTCTTTTGAAGTGGATACCTGAATGCCCAGTATAGCTCGTAATAATCTATCCTCCGGGGCATATGACGATTCACTCGCTGCCTGAGGTGTTAATTTACCTACTAAGATATCGCCCGTTTCTATCCAAGATCCCAGCATCACAATTCCATTTCTGTCTAAATTTCGGAGTAAACGAGCCTCTAAATGTGGGATCTCCTTAGTGATTCTTTCAGGACCTTGGCTTGTTACATGAGTCTGAATTTCATATTTCCGGATGTGAAAAGAAGTATAAATATCTTCATAGACCAGACGTTCGCTAATTAGTACTGCGTCTTCAAAATTGTAACCTTCCCATGGCATATAAGCTACTAATACATTTTTTCCTAAAGCGAGTTCCCCGCCAGCTGTAGCCGCACCGCCCGCTAGAATTTGTCCCTTTTTAATGTATTTACCCCGCTGAACCTGAGTTTTTTGATGCATGCAAGTATTTTTGTTGGAACGTTGATACATAACTAATGGAATACTTAGAGTATCCCCATTACTTGAGAAAAGGATCTTTTGAGTACCAGTATAAATGATTTTTCCCTTGCGTTCGGCTATAGCTGAAATCCCCGAATCTAGAGCCGTTT